GAGCAATTCTTCCTGTTGCTTTTACCGAACTTCCCTCTTGTATCAGCAAACCATCACCCATTAATACAACACCAACATTTTTGGATTCCAAATTCAAAGCAATGCCTATAGTACCCTCTTCAAATTCCACTAATTCACCAGCCATTACTTCATCAAGACCATAAATACGAGCAATACCGTCGCCTACTTGAAGTACGGTACCCGTATTTACAATTTTTACTTCGGTATTATATTGCTCAATGCGTTCACGTATAATTTTACTAATTTCATCTGCACGAATGGTTACCATGAAAATTTCTTAATTTAATTTTTTTTTAGAAGAAAAAAAAATAATACCTATACTCTATATTAAAATAGAAAGACTAATCAATTATTTTTTTTCTTTCATCGCCCCAAAGATTCCAATATTAGCATTGACAGTACGCAAATGTAACTCGTTGTTTAAGCAACTATTTAGAGTTCCTAGAGCTCCCTGTAAGGCTTGTTGTAAAACCCGCTGTCGGACTTGATTAATCACTCTTTGTTGTTCAAAATGAATGGCTTCATTTTTGTAATTTTCTAATTGTTCCAAAGTCATGTAAATTGAATTAATTAAATTCTGTTTTTCTCGTTCTATTTCAGAATAGCCATTCACCCGAAACCGATCTGCTTCCGTTTCGACTTTCCTTAAGCGGGCCTGGGCTTTTTCCAGCTGTTCAATGGCCCCTTCCCGTAGTTCTTCTGAATTTCGAATAGTTCTCAAGATTCTCTGTTTTCGATTATCTAATAAATCACTTAATGAAAGTAGACTCTCTTTCCATTCATTTCAAAATGTCTATGATCTCTTCCCGAACCAAACATGAATCTTTCGATTCATTTGGCTCTCACACCCAATTACTTATGGGAAATTTCCCTATTTTTTTATGTAATGAGCCTATCCTCTCTTCTATAATTTATATTTTTCAAATATTTATATTTAAAACAATTATCAATCTAAGACCAGAATATTCGGAGGATTCTTCTGACCAAACAAATATATATGTCAGCAAAGTTGTTTTGTTTTTTCTTCAAATCCAAAGAATTCTTATTAATTAATTTATACATATTAATTAATTTTGACATAGGTCATCTATTACGCATTGTATAAAAGGCGGGATTAAATTCACCTTTTTCAACGTAAAGAGGATTCAAGACATTTTATCGACATGAGTGTTTTATATCGAAAAAAAAAAATTCGAATAATTTTATTGAAACCATTTCATTTCTGTATTAACATAGTGGTAGAAAGAGTACTACACTGCGTCTAGACTTCAAACTACTCGGTTTAACCATGGTAATAGTCCAATATTATTGGTTAATAGAGAATCAAAGTGGATTTACCAATAAATCACGAAATGCTATGGTTCTTAAATATTTTTTCTTTAATTATTGAAAAAATTTAATTAATTCAGAAGTAATTCGCGATATTATGTACATTTTCTTAGTTATAACGAAAAATGTGCAGTTTGGTTGGATCCAATCTATTCTTTGAAATAAACAACCCGCACACACTCCCTTTCCAAAAAAAATCAATACACCTAACACTACACTTAGATTTATTGGATTTGTTGCTAAAATATCGGTATTAAACCCGAAACTTCCGGCGAATGGCCAATAGCCCAAACAAAGGAAAGAATCGGTTATATTTTTCATATGATCTCATCTCCTCTTATGAATAGACTAATTATCTTTCTACGATTCCTATTTTTTATTGGATTTCTTAATTATTTTTTCTATTTCATATTCATATTTTATATGAAATTTTTATTCTATATATATAGAATGCAAATTTCATACTATACCTTACTAATAATTAATATTAATTATTAATAATTAATTCAAAATAGATAGAGTAATAAATATAAATAGATAGAGTAATAAATATAAATACTAATAATATAATAATGTTAATATATATATATTATTTGAATTGTTCCATCAATTGGAAGATTTTCTATAAGAATGATACTTATTAGAATTAGATACGAGTTCTTATGTCATGTCAATTGCAAAATCTCTCTAGTTTTAACACTTTCGAAAGATTTTCTTTAAATTTAAAGGGGGTTCATTGGACTAAAAAAGAAAAGAAGGCGAATCAGTAATCAGTATATGAATTCTTCACCCTTCAATTAGTCCTTCACCTGTGTTCTTGCCCGAACGAATAATTGTAGGAGTGAAATCACAATATAATTTGAAAAAGCAAGACCAACCAATTATTTTTCTATTTTTTTTTAGGATTATAGGATTAAACAAAAGGATTAGCGAATAAAAGCGCTAATGCTACAACCAGCCCATAAATTGTTAAAGCTTCCATAAAAGCCAGACTAAGCAATAAAGTACCACGTATTTTTCCCTCTGCCTCTGGTTGTCGTGCAATCCCTTCTACAGCTTGCCCTGCAGCAGTGCCTTGACCAACCCCAGGTCCAATAGAAGCAAGCCCTACGGCCAAGCCAGCAGCAATAACGGAAGCAGCAGAAATAATTGGATTCATAATAAATAAGTTCCTCGTAACCAAAATATAAAATAAAGAAATAGTTAATGATATAATCAACCAATAAATTATGACTTAATTATGCAATTACCAAGATTTATTCAGTTAAAGTAATTAAGAAAAATTCCTAAATTGAAATAGTAATAGTTATTGAACTATATGAATTACTTCAAAATTTCTTTTTTCGTTTCTACCTACCAAGTTGTTTTGGAACTAGGTATAACCTTTATTCTTATATTAACTTAAGTTTTGAACCATTCTTTGAATTCTTCGTTTTTTATTGAATTTTTTAGTCATTGAATATTCAATTCACAATTAGAGATGAAACGGAAGGGCTTTGTTTTTTTAATCCCTATAGAAATTTACAGTAGTAGTGGGGTAATTTTAAATATATGGTTAGTTCATATATAATATCACATATACAGAGGTTTCTTCCATGCTGTAAACCAACTATTTGTGTTTTAGATTCAATTAGATTCGAATCATTTTTTGAAACCTCCAAAACAAAGAAAGAAAGATTTGTCTTATAGTGATTAGATTATATACACCCAGTTGGATCCCCCTCACTCCTACTCTATTTTTTTTTTTTTATTGCAAATTTTCAAAATGTTTTTCTTTTCTATATATTTAATATTTATTGATGTTTCCTAAATAGGTTATCTTGAGCCACAGTATATGTGCAGCAAACTAAATCAAAAAAAAACTATTTTTTAGAAAAAAATAGTCAATGATGGCCTTCCATGGATTCACCTATATAAGCCGCAGCTAAAGTAGCAAAAATTAGAGCTTGAATACCGCTTGTAAATAATCCAAGGAACATGACAGGTATAGGAACTACTAAAGGTACCAAAGAAACAAGAACAACAACTACTAATTCATCAGCTAGTATATTTCCAAAAAGTCGAAAACTAAGGGATAAGGGTTTTGTAAAATCTTCTAAGATGTTAATCGGTAAAAGGATTGGAGTTGGTTGGATGTATTTACTAAAATAAGCTAATCCTTTTTTTGAAAGACCCGCATAGAAATATGCAACTGACGTAAGTAAAGCTAATGCAACAGTAGTATTTATATCATTTGTGGGTGCAGCTAACTCCCCGTGAGGTAATTGTATTATTTTCCAAGGCAAAAGAGCCCCGGACCAATTAGAAACAAAAATAAATAGAAACATAGTTCCAATAAATGGAACCCACGGACCATATTCTTCTCCAATCTGAGTTTTGCTCACGTCTCGAATGAATTCGAGAACATATTCAAAGAAATTCTGACCAAAAGTCGGAATGGTTTGCAGATTTCGAATAACTAGAATGGCTGAAACTAGCAAGATAGCAATTACAACCCAAGAAGTAATAAGTACTTGGGCATGCACTTGGAAACTCCCTATTTGCCAATAGAAATGTTGCCCGACTTCCACAGCAGATATATCGTATAATCTTTTTAATGTGTTGATAGAACATAATAAAACATTCATATTGTCCCGCCCTCTAAAAAATAAGAACTTGAAAGGGAATTATTTTAATTCAAACATCTCCTTTTTGATTTTGAATACCAGGATTAATCACATATAATTTTCGTTTCTTCTTTATATCGCTAATAATCAAAATGAAGAGAATTTCTAATCCTTACTTAACCAACAGGATCTTGTATATATATATATTTTATGTATATATATATTATATATATATATTTCTATTTTTGATGCAATTTAATTTAGTAGTAGTATTTAATTTATTAGTAGTATAGTAACCGATTTCCTAAATCTATGAGTCCCTCCAACCAACTCCAATAATTTCTCTTATTATTAATCAAGAATTTCTTATATAGCTAGAACGACCTTCACAAATAGCAAATACTAATTTATTAAGAATTAATCGAATTGAGGCTATAGCATCATCATTAGCTGGAATCGAAATATCGGCGAAGTCCGGGTCACAATTTGTATCGATTAAAGAAATTGTTGGAATTTCCAAAGTTCTACATTCTCGAAGAGCCGTATATTCTTCTTGTTGATCGACGATTATTACAATATCAGGTAACCGTGTCATATATTTAATGCCGCCGAGATATGTTTCCAGATGAGCTAATTGTCTCTTCAATATAGCAGCATCCCTTTTTGGAAAACTGTTGAGTCTCCCCGTCTTTTGTTGTGTTCTCAAGTCCCGGAACTTTTGAAGTCGTGTTTCTGTAGTATACCAATTCGTTAACATACCGCCGAGCCATTTTTTATTAACATAATGACACCGAGCTCTTATTGCAGCCCGCGTTACTGAATCCGCTGCTTTTTTTTTTGTACCAACAATTAAGAATTGTTTTCCCATACTTGCTGCATCAAAAACTAAATCACAAGCTTCTGATAAAAACCGAGCAGTTCTAATAAGATTTGTAATATGAATATCCTTACGCTTTGCAGATATATAAGGTGACATTTTAGGATTCCATTTTCTAGTACCGTGGCCAAAATGAACTCCAGCTTCCATCATCTCTTCCAAAATTATGTTCCAATATCTTTTTGTCATTTAGATTAATCCCCCACTTTTCTTTCATTTCCAATCCAAATTTTTTTTTATTAGGAAATGAAAGAAAGAGACCGTGTATACTGAAATAGAAATAAATAAGTGTTCCGAAGGAACCTTTTATTCTACCGAAGATTGGCCATTGATACATGATCAGGCCATTTTTTTCTATTTAATTTAAATAATATGATTATTATCTTTATTCCCTTTTGATTTTATTACAAAATCAATTACAAAATAAAATGACGGAGCCCTTAGGGATTATTAAATCCTAGATTGCTCTGATGTATCGCAAAAATTCTTTGAAATGAAGCCAAAAAATAATTCTCTGTGGTGAAACAAAATATCTCTCATTTGATCCTCAAATAAATTATTTTTTTTTGTTTCCAAAGTAATCTTGTTATATTGCCTTGGCCTTGTCTTTGAACGGTGCATTATTCTTTTGAATCCGGTACCAACAGGTATCATTCCCCCTAAAACAACGTTCTCTTTCAGACCTTTCAACCAATCTATACGACCCCGAAGAGCGGCTTTTGCTAAAACTCTAGCAGTTTCTTGAAAACTTGCTTCAGATATGAAACTTTGAGTATTCAGAGATGTTTTTGTTATTCCTAGTAATAGAACTCGGTAGCAAACCGCCTCTTCTAAGGCACGCCCAGCTCGTTCGGCTCGCAATAATCCAATTAGTTCACCGGGCGAAAAAACATTAGACATTCCATCTTCTGAAACCAATACTTTTGATGTTATTTGACGCACAATAATTTCTAGATGTCTATTATGGATGTGAACTCCCTGGGATCGATAAACTTTTTGAATTTTATTAACCAAAGAAATACGACTTTGCGCTATAGTTAGCTCAGCACCAATCAAGAATCCCCAAGGAATGCCAAGAATTCTTGTTATATGACCGTTCCAAGTATCAACTCTCTTTTCTAGGTTCATCGATATTGAATCAATCGAACGAACTTCTAATACCTGTTCTACTTTTGGAAGACCCTGTGTTATATCACCAGATCTCGATTTTTCATATATATATGTAACTAATATATCTCCTTCAGAAAGTATTTCTCCATAATGGCCGTGAACAGTTGCTCCTGGAGTCGCCAAATAAGGGTTAGCCGATCTTATTCCTACAGAATCCATTTGAACTGTTAGAACTTGACCTGATTTTAGGTGTGGTGCATTTTTCGTTTGAACTATACATACATTTTCACAAATAAATTGACCAAGACTTATTATTGTAAACGGTTTTTCACAATAATTATGATGGAGAAAATGCCAATTCAAAAAGAATGGATTGAAAACGGTGTTACTACATATATCCGGTTTAGAAATTCTCTCGTTTTCGTCCATTAAATAATATCTTAATACTTGAAAAGTTTCTTTTAATTTATCAAGTTGCAAATTTGGATTTATCGAGATCTGATTATGAGTTATTAAACGGTAAAAATCCAAATTTGCAACTTGAAAGGCTATTCCTAAAGGACCTAACGAATTATTAATTGGAATTATAGGATCTCTTTGAATTTTATTAATTCCTTCTTTTATCCCATTGTAATATTTTCCCTCATTGAATGATCGTGTTTGAAAACAATTAAATGATGACAAAATTATCAAAGAGCGGTATTTCTCATTTCTATTCAACAACATACGAATAGTTCCGTTATTTTGGCTAAGTGATTGTTGAATTTTTTTCTTCGAATCAATGGAAAAAAATGGATTGATGTTGGTCCGATCCGACTCATGATCCAAGAAAAATCCCGAATTGGCCGGATCATTCCTTTTTCTTATATATGAAATATGGGATTTCACTAAGTCAATTCTTAAGAAATATCGAACCAAACCATTTGTACTTACTTCAACAAAAGAAGCATGCGCATTTTCGATAGAAGAAAATTTTTTGTCTGGATCCCAATTTAAGACTAAACAAGTCCGAACTAATTGAATACTTGTATCCGAAATTCCCCGAATTGATTTTCCATTTCCAGAAAGAATATAATTAATAACTTTAAGTTCCAGATTATCTCTTTCCTGAAACATATCTTGGGGAAAAAGTTTTACTAAATTGATACCATTCCCTATTTCATATAAAATGACGGGTCGAACCAAAACAAAATACTTTTTTTTTGTAATTGTGATCCATTGGACATAGATCCAATTTTTCATTTTTTTTGATTCCTTTAAATTGTTTTTTACCGTTCCTGGTGGTATCAAGATGGCACTGTGTCGGGATATTTTATCCATTTCTCCCGGAAAATGGATATCCCCAGAAAATATTTTTAATTCAATCTTTTTTTTTTTCTTCTCCACTCGGACCAACCCCCTTACTCGACTTCTTATATTTAAAGTGATTGGTGTATCTACTTCAACGATACTATTGTTCCGTACCATTATGGAAGAAGATTCTGATAAAATATGCACTTCCTCGGGAATGAAAAAAAATTGATCCACTTTGATTTGGTATTTTGTCTTAAATTCTTTAACTCCTCTATACTCAATTAAAAAATCCTCTTTTTTAAAAATGGAATTTATTCCTATAGTCCTATATTTAGTAATTCCTGAGCTCTGTGTTCTGTATTGAGGATCATCAAAATAAGCGAGAATACTATCTCTACGAAAAATACCATTGATTGGTATTTCAATCGAGATATTGGAAGCTAACATTCGTTTTTTGTCTCGTTCTTGAATCGATTGGAATGAAAATGGAATGATGAATCTATTTCTTCGCCTCTTTGCTAATAAATCCGTAGTATGATGGAAAATAGCAGGGTGTGCAAAATTACAATGATCTATACATATGATTTGATTAAATATGGAATAATCTGAAATCCTTCTTTCTTTTAGATCAGAAGAATTGAAACGAAATAATTTATGTCTTACTTGATCATTCCTTACTAAAAGGTTAGAACTATCTTCTTCCCCAGTAGAAAGATAATGCATCTTCATTTGATCTTGATCTTTTCGGAGTGAAAAAGAGACTGAACCGGACCTGTATGATCTTCCTGATAATATCCATAAATGACTTGTTTTTGGTAAGATATGGACATTACTGTATCTAAATTCTGATGCATGGTATACATCAGTACTCCAATGCATTTCTCCTTCTAAGTTAGAATAGACATGTTTTCGAACCTTTTCTTTTAAATTCAAAGTGTATGTTCCTGCGCGAATCTCGGCAATCACTTGTTCTGATTTTACATATTGATTATTTTGAACTAATAGAAAACTTTTTGGTGGAATAATCACATTATGTATAATATCACCACTTTCAATAGTTATATACAAGTCTATATAACATAGAAAAGCAGGATGCCCATGACGTGTACGTGTAGGATGAACCAAATCCTCGTTGAATTTTATTTTTCCATTAGAAGGTGCTCGCACATGTTCTGCAGTACCTCCTGTGAATACTCCGCCAGTATGAAAAGTTCTTAATGTTAGTTGAGTGCCCGGTTCTCCTATTGATTGGCCCGCAATAATACCTACAGCTTCTCCTAATTCCACTAAGTGGCCATGAGTAGGACTTTGGCCATAACACAATCGACAGATCCAAGATGTATTTCTACAGGTAAAGGGGGTTCGGATAGATATTGGTTGTGTTTTAAAGGTTTTAAATCGATTGATAAGTCCAATTCCAATATCTTGATTTCGAACGGCAATGCATCGTGAACCTCTGTATATATCGTCTGCTAATACACGACCAATTAATGTTTGTATCAAAATTCTTTCCGGCATCATTCCATTCTGGGTATTCACCGAAATTCCTCGAATGGTACCGCAATCTGTTCGACGTACAACAATGTGTTGAACCACTTCAACAAGTCTGCGTGTAAGATATCCAGCATCTGAAGTTCGTACAGCAGTATCTACAACTCCTTTCCGGGCTCCATAGCAAGAAATTATATATTCTGTTAAAGAGAGTCCTTCGCGTAAATTGCTTTGAATAGGTAAATCAATCATTTGTCCTTGTGGATCCGACATCAATCCTCTCATACCCACTAATTGGTGTACTTGAGATGCATTTCCTCTAGCTCCTGAAAAAGACATTATATGGACTGGATTAAAGGGGTCGGTCATCCTAAAATTAGGATTCATTTCTTGTCGCAAATATTCACTTGTAGCATACCATATCTCAATAGATTGGCGTAATTTTTCTACTGCATGTACATTCCCATAATGATGATGTTTTTCAAAAATCAAACTTTGTTGTTCAGCATCTTGGACTAGCCATCCTTTCGAAGGTATTGTTAAAAGGTCATCAATTCCTAATGAAATGGATGTAGTCGTAGCTTGACGGAATCCCAGAGTCTTTACTTGATCCAAGATATGCGATGTATATGCCATTCCAAAGTGATCTATTAATCTGCTAATAAGTCGTTTAATGGCAGTTCCACCTATCACTTTATTGTGAAAGACTAGATTGGCCCGTTCTGCCATAGGTACCTCCATATTTCACTCAGTGGGATTCGGTTCGACAATGGGTTTGAGTCAATGATTGGAAAACTTCCTTTTCTTTATCTTTATTTGCATACAAATTAAAAACTATGTATGATTCTGGTTAAATTGTGAACACCTGAATTTACACCGATATCATAAATTTGCTTATCTTAGATACCAACCATCTATATCATTAGATATCATATGAATAGGCATGGCAAAAACCTTGTATAGCTTCTTCAATTTCTCGATAAAAAGAAATATGACCAAAAGTGGTTCGAATGTATATAGAACGAATTTCTTTTTTTGTACTTCTTATTACTAGATAATGTCCATAAATTTCATGATAGGTACCCAAAGATTCGTAGTGAACTTCGATAGGAACTTCTCTTGATGAAATAATGCGTTGATCTAGTCGCCACCGGATCCACAAAGGACTATCAAAGTTTATTTTTTTCTGTTGATAAGCTCCAATTGCATCATAGGAATTACAAAAAAAAGGTTCTTTTTTTTTCGTATACTTATAGTTATTATCTAGAATTGT